CAGAAAATAGTTTAATTTAGAATTCTGGCTTTGGGAGCCAGCGGTGGGAGTTAAAATCTCTTTTTTCTGGGCGCTAGGAGGGGGTTTAACCCTCGATCTTCGGATTACAAGACCGATGCTTTTTAGAACTAAGCTACTAGTGCAAGCTCATTTTAATGCTTTATTTTCTAGTCATCCGGCCAATGGCGCGAGGACGAGGAAAAGTGCGAAGTACAGCACTGACGCGATTTGCCCAATAATAACGTATGGGTGCTCTACGGGTATACCCCCAATTCATGTCAGAATAATTATATCTGCCACTAATGTTCAAAATAAGAATTGAGTGATTGGACGGTAAGTTAGTCCGCGTTGTTTGGATGTATGGAGCAACGGCACCACTATAAGTACAAGAATAGAAAATAATAGTGCTAGGACACCTCCAAGTTTGTTTGGAATAGATCGTAAGATGGCGTAGGCAAATAGAAAATACCATTCGGGCTGGATGTGTGGTGGTGTAACGAGTGGGTTAGCAGGAGTAAAATTTTCTGGGTCACCTAGTAGGTTAGGTGAAAATAATGCTAAGGCTGTTAAGGCTATTAGTATAAGTACAAATCCTAGCAGATCTTTGTAGGAGAAGTAGGGGTGGAAAGAAATTTTATCTGCGTCGGAGTTTAATCCCGCGGGGTTATTCGACCCTGTCTCGTGGAGGAAGAGGAGATGGAGGATGGTTGCGGCTGCGATAACAAATGGAAGAAGGAAGTGAAAGGCGAAAAATCGGGTCAGTGTTGCGTTGTCTACTGAGAACCCGCCTCAAATTCATTGAACCAGGGCGTCTCCTATATAAGGGACCGCTGAGAGTAGATTGGTAATTACTGTGGCGCCCCAGAATGATATTTGACCTCAGGGTAGAACGTAGCCTACGAAAGCGGTCATTATGACGAGCAGAAATAGGATAACACCAATATTTCAGGTCTCTTTGTAGAGATATGACCCGTAGTACAGACCGCGGGCGATGTGTATGTAGATGCAGATAAAAAAGAATGATGCGCCGTTGGCGTGTAAATTTCGGATCAGTCAACCATAATTTACATCGCGGCAGATGTGGTTTACTGAAGAGAATGCGGTTGAAATGTCTGAGGTGTAGTGCATAGCTAAGAAAAGGCCTGTCAAGATTTGGGAAATCAAGCATAATCCCAGTAGAGATCCAAAATTTCACCAGACTGAGATGTTAGAGGGTGTTGGTAGGTCAACTAGCGCGTCATTGGCGATTTTAATAAGTGGATGGGTTTTTCGTAGGCTTGCCATTATCGTTCTTGTAGTTGAATTACAACGATGGTTCTTCAAATCATTAGTCTCGATTAGAGTTCGAGCAGGAATTATGACTTATATTATGTTTCTATTGTTAGTGTCGTTGGTGTTGGGTCTAATTGCGGTTGCTTCTAACCCTGCGCCTTATTTTGCTGCTTTGGGTTTAGTCGTAGCGGCAGGTGTTGGGTGTGGAATTTTGATTAGCTCGGGGGGCTCTTTTTTATCTTTGGTCCTATTTTTAATTTATTTAGGGGGGATGCTTGTAGTGTTTGCTTATTCAGCGGCCTTAGCTGCAGAGCCTTTTCCGGAGGCTTGAGGGAGTCGTTCTGTAGTGGGGTATGTTCTGATTTATTTTGCTGGTGTTGTAGCAGCGGCCGGTTTATTTTGAGAGGGCTGATTTGAGGGCTCATGGGTCGTGGTTGACGGGTTGAAAGAGTTTTCTATATTGCGGGGGGATGTTAGTGGGGTGGCAATAATGTACTTCTTGGGGGGCCCCATGCTGGTGCTTTGTGCTTGGGTTCTTCTTTTAACGTTGCTTGTGGTGTTAGAGTTAACTCGCGGGTTAAGTCGGGGGGCGCTTCGGGCGGTTTAAATAGTTGATGCAAGAATGCCTAGCACTATTGTCAGTAAAAAAATTGTTAAGTAAGTCTTGATTATTCCTCGCTGAATGTCACTTACTGCTTGTGATATCATTATTTGGGATAGGGCTAGGCCTTTTGGTCCTGAAACCTCAAATCATGTTTGGTCTAGTTTAGTGGCAATTGATTGTCCTAGCGTAAGATTTAATTTGGGAGGGAGACGGTGAATAATTGTTGGGAAGTACCCTAGCATGTTTGAGAAGCGGTGAAGGGGTATTGTTGGAGTAATCTTGATTTGTTTGTTTGTAAAGGCGGTGAGTTCCATAGCTACGAGGAGACCAATAATTGTCACTATGAGGGCTGCCATTTTTATGGTGGTGGGCATTGTTATGACAGGTGTTTTTAAGGGCAGAAGGTTTGAGGTGAGGACAAGGCCTGCAAAGATGCTACCTCAGGCCAGTCGTTTAATAGGGTTGATGACTAAGGGGTTGTTTTCGTTAATAGGGGAGAGGGGCAGAAACCGGGGGGATTGCATGGTAACAAAAAAAATCACTCGGAAGCTGTAGACAGCGGTGAAGGATGTAGCAATTAGTGTTAGTGTCAGGGCTCAGGCGTTTAGGTGGGAGGTGTTAAGGGCTTCAATGATGGCGTCTTTTGAGAAGAACCCGGCCAAGAAGGGGGTCCCCGTTAGGGCTAGGCTTCCGATTGTTAGGCAAGTTGAGGTCGTGGGCATTAGGTTTTGAAGACCGCCTATCTTTCGGATATCCTGCTCGTCGTTCAGGCTGTGGATAATTGAGCCTGAGCATAAAAATAGTATGGCTTTAAAGAAAGCGTGCGTGCAAATGTGAAGAAACGCAAGTTGTGGTTGATTTAGGCCAATAGTAACTATCATAAGTCCTAGCTGGCTTGATGTTGAAAACGCTACGATTTTTTTAATATCATTTTGTGTTAGGGCACAGGTGGCTGTAAATAGGGTGGTTAGTGCTCCTAAGCATAGGCAGATAGACAAGGCTAATTTATTGTGTTCCATAAGGGGGTGAAGGCGGATAAGTAGAAAAATGCCCGCAACAACTATGGTGCTAGAATGCAGTAGGGCAGATACTGGCGTGGGGCCCTCCATGGCAGATGGAAGCCATGGATGCAGTCCAAACTGGGCTGATTTTCCAGTTGCTGCAAGGATTAGCCCGATTAGGGGAATTGTTATGTCAAAACTTTTTGATAGAAAAAAGATTTGTTGTATTTCTCAGGAGTTAAAATTCATTGCGAGTCAGGCTATAGCTAGAATTAGGCCGATGTCCCCTACACGGTTGTAGACGACGGCTTGGAGGGCTGCTGTGTTGGCGTCTGCTCGTCCGTATCATCACCCGATTAGTAGAAAGGACATGATTCCTACGCCTTCTCAGCCAATAAATAGTTGAAACATATTATTTGCTGTAACTAGAATAATTATTGCTACTAAAAATAGCAGAAGGTATTTGAAGAATTGGTTTACGTTTGGGTCTGAGTGCATGTATCATAGCGCGAACTCTAGAATTGACCAGGTGACGTAGAGGGCAACAGGGGTAAAAACAAGAGAGTAGTGGTCGAATTTAAAGCTAATGTTTGTGTCAAATAATTGGGTGTTTATTCAGTGTCAGTTTGTAACGACGTTTTCCATGCCCTGGTCTAAAAATAATAGTAGGGGTAACAAGCTAATAAAGAATGAAATACTGACGGCGGTTTTGACATGTGAACTTGCTCACTTTGGGGCCCGTGGTTTGGGGCTAAGTGTGGATAATAAGGGGAGCATAAGAACTGAGAGAATTAAAATTAAGGAGGAGGTTATTAGGGTTGTTAAATTCATAGCTTCTGCTTGGATTTGCACCAAGAGTTTTTGGTTCCTAAGACCAATGGATGAGCTGTTATCCTTCGGAAGCGCAAGAAGGCCGTGGATTTTAACCATGGTTTATGAGGATTAGCAGTGCTCATTGATTCTTATCCCTCCTTGGTGAGTAAGGGGACTTTAACCCCTGTCTTTAAAATCACAATCTAATATTTTGGTTAAACTATACTTACTAATAGCATCATCCTCACATCAGTTCGGGCTTTGTTACTAGCAGAATAACGGGGATAAGGTGAAGTGCTATTAACAGGTGTTCTCGGGTGTGGAAGGGTGGAAGTTCAATGAGGTGGTTTGGGGTTGGGCCACGTTGTGTTATAAGGAACATGTAGAGGGAGTAGGCTGCGGTAATAAGTGTTCCTAATCCTGTAAGCGCAATGGTTACTGGGGATCAGTTAAAGAGGGTTGTGATAATCATTAGCTCTCCTATTAAGTTGGGGAGCGGGGGAAGTGCTAGATTAGCTAGGTTGGCAATAAATCATCATGCTGCTGTGAGTGGAAAAATTACTTGGAGGCCTCGGGCGAGAATTATAGTCCGGCTGTGAGTTCGTTCGTAGGCTGTGTTTGCTAGGCAGAATAATATTGAGGAAACTAGTCCGTGGGCAATCATTAGGATAATGGCCCCCGAGAATCCTCATGGGGTCTGGATAAGAATGCCGCCTGCTACAAGACCTATGTGGCTGACAGAGGAGTAGGCGATGAGTGATTTGAGGTCGGTTTGCCGTAGGCAAATTGAGCCTGTTATAATGATTCCTCATAATGCAAGGATGATGAAGGGGTATGCTAATTCTTTAGAGAGGGGGTCTAATATAATTATCATTCGTATTATGCCGTAGCCTCCGAGTTTAAGTAGAACTGCTGCTAGAACCATAGAGCCTGCGACGGGGGCTTCTACGTGTGCTTTAGGAAGTCATAGGTGAACTCCGTATAGGGGTATTTTTACTAGAAATGCGATTAAGCAGCCTGCCCATCAGATTTTGTCACTTCAAGAGTCTAGTACAAGTGGCTGGGCGTATTGAATAATCAATATTGATAGGGTTCCTGTAGATTGTTGAAGGAGAAGAAGGGCAACTAGGAGGGGGAGTGAGCCTGCTAGCGTGTAGAAAAGGAAATAAATTCCTGCGTTTAGCCGTTCGGTCTGATTTCCTCAGCGAGTAATGATGATGAGGGTGGGGATAAGGGTGGCTTCAAATATGACATAAAATATAATGATTTCCGTAGCACCAAATGCTATAATGAGAAAGGTCTGTAGCGAGGCCAGGAGCGAGATATAGAGCCGTTGCCGACTAATGGGCTCAGAGTTAACATGGTTTTGGCTGGCTAAAATTATTAAGGGGAGTAGTCAGCATGTTAGAACCAGAAGGGGGGTTGATAGGGGGTCTGTGGCTAAGTGTGCGCCAGATGTGGTCCATCCGGTCTCTGACGTCCACTTTAGTCAAGTGAGGCTAATGAGGGCAATTGAGAGGCCGTGTGTGGTTGAAGCTGTTCACAGCCATTTTGGGGAAACAAGCCAAATTGTTGGAAATAATATAATTGTTGGAATTAGCACTTTTAGCATTGTAGAAGATTAAGGTTTTGTAAGCGGTCGTTGCCGTGGGTCCGAGCAGTGGCTACTAGAAGTGCCAGGCCTGCGCTTGCTTCACAGGCGGAGAAGGTTAGTAAAAGTATTGGTGCTGTAGAAAAACTGACTGACTCAAACTGTAGTGTCCATAGGGCTAATCCAATAAATAAGGACAGTATTATACCTTCTAAGCATAAGAGGGCGGAGAGTAGGTGGGTACGATGGAAGGCTAGTCCTATTAGCCCTAAGGCGAATGCTGAGGTGAAGCTAAAATGTAGAGGTGTCATAAGGGGGTCATGGATTTAAACCATAATCTTCTGAGCCGAAATCAGAGGTCTTTCTTTGGACTAACCCCCCCTATTCTGCTCATTCTAAGCCTCCCTGAACTCATTCATAAATTAGGCCGAGAGTTAGAAGGACTAGGACCATGGTGGCTCAAAAGAAGGTTCCAGTGGGGTTGCAGAGTTGGTCCCCTCATGGGAGAGGTAGGAGGAGAGCAATTTCCAGGTCAAATAGAAGAAAGAGAATTGCCACAAGAAAAAATCGTAGGGAAAAAGGTAGTCGGGCTGAGCCCATAGGGTCGAACCCGCACTCGTAGGGTGAAAGCTTTTCTGCGTCTGGGTTTATTTGTGGTAGTCAAAAGGACACAACTGCTAAAATTGAGGACAGGGCCATTGTGATGGTAATGATGGTTAAAATTAAGTTCATTATCTTTCCTTGGAATTTAACCAAGACTAAATGATTGGAAGTCACTTGTACTAATTTGATACTAGAAAGATATGAGCCTCATCAGTAGATCGACACGTAAAGGAAGAGTCAGACAACGTCTACAAAGTGTCAATATCAAGCAGCGGCTTCAAAGCCAAAGTGGTGTTCGGAGGTAAAATGGTATTGGATTTGACGGAGGAGGCATACGGCGAGGAAGGTTGATCCAATAATTACATGTAGTCCGTGAAATCCTGTAGCAACAAAGAATGTAGAGCCGTACACTCCGTCTGCAATAGTAAAAGGTGCTTCATAATATTCCATGGCTTGGAGGGCAGTAAAGTACAGGCCTAAAAGAATGGTAAGTGCGAGAGATTGAATGGCTTGTTTACGTTCGCCTTCCATGATGCTGTGGTGGGCTCATGTGACTGTAACCCCGGATGCTAATAATACAGCTGTATTAAGTAAGGGGACTTCAAAAGGGTCTAGTGTGGTAATCCCGGTGGGGGGTCAGCATCCTCCTAGTTCCGGGGTTGGTGCAAGACTCGAGTGGTAGAATGCCCAAAAAAATCCGAGAAAGAAAAATACTTCTGAGGTGATGAACAAGATTATTCCGTAGCGGAGCCCTTTTTGGACTGGAGGGGTATGGTGGCCTTGAAATGTTCCTTCTCGAATGATGTCACGCCATCATTGAATTATTGTAAGAATTAATAAAATTAGTCCAAGAGTTATTAGGGTAATTGAGTGGAAGTGAAACCAGACGGCTAGGCCAGACGTTATAAGTAAAGCGCCGACAGCTCCGGTTAGTGGTCACGGGCTTGGATCAACCATGTGATATGCATGTGCTTGGTGGGCCATTAAACGTTTTCTTGAAGGTATAGGCTAAGTAGCAGAACAAATACGTAGGCTTGAATTATTGCAACTGCGACTTCTAGAAGTGTTAGTAAGAAAAGGACAGTGGCTGTTAAAACAGCTACTGTTGTTATTATTGGAAGGAGCACGAATACGGCGGTGGCAATAAGTTGAATTAAAAGGTGGCCTGCTGTTAAGTTGGCTGTAAGCCGGACTCCTAGGGCTAATGGTCGGATAAACAGGCTAATTGTTTCGATAATAATCAGCACCGGGATTAATGCAATGGGAGTTCCTTCTGGCAGAAGATGGCCGAGAGCAATTGTTGGTTGGTTACGTATTCCAATAATCACTGTTGCCAATCAGAGGGGGACAGCAAGCCCTATGTTGAGGGACAGTTGGGTTGTAGGAGTAAATGTGTAGGGGAGGAGGCCGAGTATATTAATAGTAATTAGAAAGATTATAAGTGAGGTTAAGAGTAGTGCTCATTTATGGCCTCCTACATTTAGTGGGGTGAATAGCTGATTTGTGAATCGGTTAATAAACCAGGCTTGTAGCGTAATGAGCCGGTTATTAACCCATCGGGCAGGAGGGGTAGGGAATATAATTCATGGCAGTGTAATTGCAACAAAAATTAGTGGAATGCCTAGGAAAGAGGGGCTTGCAAATTGGTCAAAGAAGCTTGTTATCATGGTCAGTCTCAGGGCTCAGTTTTATGTTTTTCTGCACTTACTGGTGTAAGTTCATTTGGTGTTGTATGGCTCAAAATTTTAGCAGGAATAACAGAAAGGAAAATAAATCAGGAAAATACTAGGATCGCAAATCAGGGGCCGGGGTTAAGTTGGGGCATTTCACTAGAGGTGGTCGGTAGGCACCAAACTTTGGCTTAAAAGGCCAACGCTTTGTCCAATAATTAGCTTTCTAGTGAGGCGTCTTCTAGTATGAGTGAGGATCAGTTTTCAAAATGTTCTAGTGGGACAGCTTCAACCACAATGGGCATGAAGCTGTGGTTGGCCCCGCAGATTTCAGAGCATTGTCCATAAAATACGCCGGGGCGGGAGGCGATGAAGGCAGTTTGATTAAGACGGCCGGGTACGGCATCTATTTTTACTCCTAGGGATGGGACGGCCCAAGAGTGAAGGACATCTTCTGCAGAGACGAGGATGCGGATGGGTGATTCTATAGGGACAACTATTCGGTGATCTGTCTCTAGAAGTCGAAATTGGCCCGGGGTAAGATCTTGAGTTGGTAATATATAAGAGTCGAATCCTAGGTCTTCGTAGTCGGTATATTCGTAGCTTCAGTATCACTGGTGCCCCATGGCTTTAATTGTTAAGTGTGGGTCATTAATCTCGTCTATCAGGTATAAAATCCGGAGAGATGGCAGGGCAATTAGGACTAAAATAACGGCTGGTAGTACAGTCCATACGATCTCAATTTCTTGAGAGTCTAAAATATACTTGTTGGTGAGTTTGGTCGAAACTATTGCGACAATAATATAAAGCACTAGGGCGCTAATTAAAAATACAATCATTAGGGCGTGATCATGAAAATGAAGAAGTTCTTCTATAACGGGTGATGCCGCGTCTTGGAATCCTAGTTGTGTGGGATGTGCCATTAAATATTAAAGATACACAAGAATTTAACTTGCAATTTCACCTTGACAAAGTGATGTAATTAATTTTACTAATATCTTAAAAGAAAGTGACAGAGTGGTCATGTGGCTGGCTTGAAACCAGTTTATGGGGGTTCAATTCCTTCCTTTCTCGTTAATTTGATTGAATTTGTACGAATGCTGGCTCTTCAAATGTGTGGTAGGGCGGGGGGCAGCCGTGAAGTCATTCTACATTGGTTATGGTTAATTCTACTGATGATACTTCTCGTTTGGCAGCAAAGGCTTCCCATAAAATAAATAAGAATATAATTACAGCTACTAAGGAGATAAGTGACCCAATAGAGGATACTGTGTTCCATAGGGCGTATGCGTCTGGGTAGTCAGAATACCGTCGTGGTATTCCGGCTAGGCCTAGGAAGTGCTGGGGAAAAAATGTAAGATTGACGCCAATAAATATTACACCAAAATGGATTTTGGTTCATGTGTCGTTAAGGGTGTAGCCTGAAAATAGGGGGAATCAGTGTACGAATGCTGCTATGATGGCGAAAACAGCGCCCATTGATAGAACATAGTGGAAGTGTGCGACTACATAATATGTGTCATGGAGGACAATGTCCAGGGATGAGTTAGCTAGAACAATTCCTGTAAGTCCGCCCACTGTAAATAGAAAAATGAATCCTAGGGCTCATAGTATAGGAGTTTCTCATTTGATAGAGCCTCCGTGCAGTGTGGCTAATCAGCTAAATACTTTCACCCCTGTTGGGATGGCGATAATTATTGTTGCGGAGGTAAAATAGGCACGAGTGTCCACGTCTATTCCGACTGTGAATATGTGATGTGCCCATACGATGAACCCCAGGAGGCCAATAGCTATCATGGCTCATACCATTCCTATGTAGCCAAAAGGCTCTTTTTTGCCCGCGTAATAGGCTACAACATGGGAAATAATGCCAAATCCTGGTAAAATAAGAATGTAGACTTCTGGATGGCCGAAAAATCAGAATAGATGCTGATACAGGATTGGGTCTCCTCCCCCCGCTGGGTCAAAGAATGTGGTGTTTAGATTACGGTCTGTAAGTAGCATTGTGATCCCGGCGGCTAGGACCGGAAGAGATAATAGTAGAAGTACAGCTGTTACAAGTACTGCCCACACAAATAAGGGTGTTTGGTACTGAGAAATGGCTGGGGGTTTCATGTTAATTGTTGTGGTAATAAAGTTGATTGCTCCTAAAATTGAAGATACTCCTGCTAAGTGCAGTGAAAAAATGGTTAAGTCTACTGATGCTCCTGCGTGGGCTAGGTTGCCTGCAAGAGGGGGGTAAACTGTTCAGCCGGTCCCGGCTCCGGCTTCAACCCCGGAGGAGGCAAGCAGGAGTAGGAAGGACGGGGGGAGAAGTCAGAAGCTTATGTTGTTCATCCGGGGAAAGGCTATATCAGGTGCCCCAATTATTAGTGGGACAAGTCAGTTTCCAAATCCTCCAATAAGAATGGGTATGACTATAAAGAAAATTATTACGAAGGCGTGGGCGGTGACAATGACATTATAAATTTGGTCATCGCCAAGGAGTGAGCCGGGTTGGCTAAGTTCGGCCCGAATAAGAAGGCTTAAGGCGGTTCCGACTATCCCGGCTCAGGCACCAAATACTAGATAAAGGGTGCCAATGTCTTTGTGATTAGTAGAAAAGAATCAGCGTGTAATTGCCACAGGTAGGGTGGCCGAGTATTAGGCGTCGGATTGTAGCTCCGCAGACAGAGGTTTAAGTCCTTTCCCCATCAAGCCCCGCGGTGAAATAAGCACGTTGGATTGCAAATCCAGAGATGCAGACTAATACCCTGCCGGGGCTTTTCCCGCCTTACTAGGCTACGGCGGGAAAAGTAGATGGATGCTCGCTGGCTTGAGCGCTTAGCTGTTAACTAGGAGTTTGTAGGATCGAGGCCTTCCCATCTAGAAAGGCCTTAGTTTAATAAAAACATTTGATTTGCACTCATAAAATGCAAGATAGAGTCTTGTAGGTCTTATCAGGAATTAGAAGATTCAAACTTCTGCTTAGGGCTTTGAAGGCCCTTGGTCTAATGTTATCCTAAATTCCTAGATGGTTAGTGTTAGGACGGCAGGGGTGAGGGGGAGGAGGGCTAACGCAGCTGTGGTTGAGAGCGTTAGCAGAAGAGAGGTTTGGGTGGTGTTGGTTCGTCAGGGGGTAGACGAGTTGTTGATGTTGGGTGAAATAGTGAGTGTTATTGAGTAGCAGAGGCGCAGGTAAAAATACAAGCTAAGGAGGGCGGCTAGGGCCATGACTGTGGCAACTATCGGGAAGTCTTGTTTTGCTAATTCTTGTAAAATCAATCATTTGGGCATGAATCCTGTGAGGGGGGGAAGGCCGCCAAGTGAGAGGAGAACAAGGGCGGTAGTAGTCGAGAGAAGGGGGCTTTTGGGTCAGGTTACAGCTAGGGTATTGATTTTGGTTACGGCAAATGTCTTTAGTGTTAAGAATAGTGCGGATGTTATAAAAATATAGGTAAGCAGTGCGAGGAGCATTAGTCGAGGGGCGTACTGAACAACAATAATCATTCAGCCTATATGAGCGATTGATGAGTAGGCAAGGATTTTTCGTAGCTGAACTTGGTTGAGGCCGCCCCATCCCCCAACGAGGGTTGATAAAAGTCCTAGTGTTGTCAATAACAGGGGGTCAACGTTTTGGGCTGTTTGAAGAATTAGGGCAAGGGGGGCAAGTTTCTGTCAGGTAGATAAAATGAGTCCTGTGGTTAGGTCTAGGCCCTGAAGTACTTCGGGCATTCAAAGATGTATTGGTGCTAATCCAATTTTTAATGCTAGGGCAATAATTACTATTGCACTGGCAAGTGGACTTAACATATTGGTCATGTCTCATGTTCCTAACATCCAGGCGTTGGTGGTGCCTGCAAATAAAATCACGGCTGCGGCAGTGGCCTGAACTAAAAAGTATTTTGTAGTGGCTTCAACTGCGCGGGGGTGGTGATTTTGGGCTATAAGTGGAATAATGGCTAGGGTATTAATTTCTAAGCCCATTCAGGCTAGCAGTCAGTGGGAACTTGCAAAAGTCAGGGTGGTTCCTAGTCCTAGGCTAGACAGTAATACTAATAGTACGTAGGGGTTCATTGATGGAGGAGGGAGTTTAACCGTCATTTTCGGGGTATGGGCCCGAAAGCTTTATTAGCTGACTTCATCGTAGAAAGTGGTGTAAAGGAAGCACTAAGAGTTTTGATCTCTTGAGTATGGGTTCAACCCCCTTTTTTCTAAGAACCGAGGGGATTTTAACCCCTATAGGCCACTCTATCAAAGTGGTCCCTGAGCATTCGGGCACGGTTCCTGGGCTACAGCTGGGGGGGGAGGCCTGCCAGTGCAATTGGGAGGGCAATATGTCATAAGACCAGGGCTAATGTAAGGGGCAGGAAATTTTTTCAAACTAAGTGTATGAGTTGGTCATACCGAAATCGGGGGTATGAGGCTCGCACTCATAAGAACATAATCGAAAGGAGTGCGGCTTTGGTCATAAGACTAATGGCTGTTATTTCAGGGGCGTCGTGAATGTGAGAGGAGCCCATGAAGAGTACGGCTGAGAGGGTATTCATTAATAAAATATTTGCGTATTCGGCTAGAAAAAATAGGGCAAAGGGGCCTCCTGCGTATTCTACGTTAAAGCCTGAGACTAGTTCTGATTCCCCCTCTGTTAGGTCAAAGGGGGCTCGATTGGTTTCGGCCAGGGTGGAGATGTATCATATTGCAGCTAGCGGTCAGGCCGGGACTAATAATCAGATTGCTTCCTGTGCAATGTTAAAGGTTTGGAGGGTATAACCTCCCGAAAAGATGATTACGGCGAGGAGAATTAGGCCAAGGCTTACTTCATAAGAAATTGTCTGAGCCACTGCCCGTAGGGCTCCAATAAGGGCATATTTTGAATTAGATGCTCAACCTGAGGCTAGAATAGAATACACTGCGAGGCTTGATAGTGCTAGAATAAATAATATGCCTAGGTTTATGTCAAGTACTGGGTAGGGTATCGGTATAGGGGCTCATAATATCATGGCTAGTGTTAGTGCCAGGATGGGGGCGGCTAGAAACAGGAAGGGTGATGAGGTGGATGGGCGCACGGGCTCTTTAATAAATAGTTTAACACCGTCCGCAATAGGCTGGAGGAGTCCATAAGGTCCTACCACATTGGGGCCCTTTCGTAGTTGTATGTATCCTAGCACTTTGCGTTCAATTAAGGTTAAGAAGGCTACTGCTAACAAAACCGGGACGATGTAGCTTAGGGGGTTAATCAGGTGAGTTATTAAGATGTTTAGCATAACTGGGAAGAGGATTTGAACCTCTGATTAAAAGGGCTTAGACCTTTTGCAATTTACCATGCTCTGCCACCCCAGTATGTCCTTATTTTGGAGGTTGGGTTTTGGCCCTCCCTTTATTTAGTTTATTTGTTTTCATTAATTAGGGGTGGGGCGTGCTTTGAGCATGGGCCCCTCTTTTCCGATCCTTTCGTACTAGGAAAAGTAGCGCTACAGATAGAAACTGACCTGGATTACTCCGGTCTGAACTCAGATCACGTAGGACTTTAATCGTTGAACAAACGAACCCTTAATAGCGGCTGCACCATTAGGATGTCCTGATCCAACATCGAGGTCGTAAACCCCCTCGTCGATATGGACTCTGGGAGAGGATTGCGCTGTTATCCCTAGGGTAACTTGGTTCGTTGATCGGCTTTGTGCCGGATCATTATTGGTCAGATGTTCTGTGGCCTAGAGGTGTCCCTCTTGGCTCTAGGGTGTTGTCCCTTTCCGCTTGGAGGCTTGTTTTTCCTCCGTGGTCGCCCCAACCGAAGGTAAATCCTTATGTGCCACTAAGTTCTTACTTTTTGTGGAGTTGTTTGACGTGGTTAAGTTTTGTACCTAAAGCTCCAAAGGGTCTTCTCGTCTTGTATTTTTATACCCGCTTCTGCACGGATAGATCAATTTCACTGACTTGAAGGGGGAGACAGTTAAGCCCTCGTTTGGCCATTCATACAGGTCTTTATTTAAAAGACAAGTGATTGCGCTACCTTTGCACGGTCAAAATACCGCGGCCGTTGAACCCGTAGTCACTGGGCAGGCTGGACCTCCTATACATATAAAGTTGCAGGAGGCGATGTTTTTGGTAAACAGGCGAGGCTTTTGTTTGCCGAGTTCCTTCCTCTTCTTTTAGTCTTTCCCGTAAAATGCACTCCGGTGTGGGGTTAACGATACTTGAGCTGTGGGGTTTTCCTGGTCTTTATGTTATTCACACTACCCTCTTAATTTGGGCTCGTTAATTTTCAGTGGGTTGTCCAATCTGATTTACACTTGTGCGGGGAGAAGGGCGGACCTTCTTGTTACTCATTTTAGCATAATTTCTTCCATGGGGGCATGGGTTAGCTTAATAGTTTAAGGGAAGTAAGACTTATTGTCGGTATAATAAACTGTTATCTGTCTGAGCTTTAACGCTTTCTACTTAGATGGCTGCTTTTGGGCCCACTAAAACAGTAAGTCTTGTGAATTATGATCTTTATTCTCCTGGAAAGGTTGTGTCCTTTGTTAAAGGGGCTGTACCCCCTTTAACTAACTCCCGTGGTTTACTCTTGGTCATTTTAAAGACTCTCTTTGGCTCGAGGAGCACGGGGCTGAACTTCTATCCATTTCTTAAGCAACCAGCTATCACCAAGTTCGGTAGGTCTGTCACTTCTACCCGGAGTTCTTCCCACTCTTTTGCCACAGAGACGGGTTTGCCCTACCTTGTGTAGGCTGTCTCGGGGTAGCTCACTTGGTTTCGGGGCTCCAAACTAAAGGGCTCTTTGCTTGGGGGTTCTTGCTAAATCATGATGCAAAAGGTACAAGGTTTAGTCTTTGTTTTTTATTGCTTTAATGGGTTATTTCATTTCTCTTTCAGCTTTCCCTTGCGGTACTTTTTCTATGGCTTCAGGTTTATTACCCTTTCTGTCTCCCATACTTAGGTAAAAGAATGGTTTAGTTTAATTATTAAAATAATATTAATTACTATATTGTGAGTTGTTTGTGTTAGAGCTAGCTGTTTGGCTCGGGACGACCTAACTTGCATAGATGTTTTCTCGGTGTAAGTGAGATGCTTAACTTACTCAGCCACGTCCCGGGGTTTATCCAAGTGCACCTTCCGGTACACTTACCATGTTACGACTTGCCTCCCCTTGTCAGTGCTGTGGAATTATGTATATTAATTGCATTTTGACAGGGGAGAGTGACGGGCGGTGTGTACGCGTCTCAGAGCCGGGTTCAAAAGGACACTCTTTTTCCTTTTTACTACTAAATCCTCCTTCAAGCACTATTTCATGTTGCGCATCCGTAGTGTTCTGTATAAGAAAATGTAGCCCATTTCTTCCCACTTCGTGCGCTACACCTCGACCTGACGTTCTGGGTTGTGCCCATTTTGCTTACTTTTATTACCTTCACAGGGTAAGCTGGCGACGGCGGTATATAGGCTGGGATGACCAGAAGTGGTGAGGTTTAACGGGGGTTATCGGTTCTAGAACAGGCTCCTCTAGGGGGGTCTGAGGCACCGTCAGGTCCTTTGGGTTTTAAGCTAATGCTCGTAGTACCCTGGCGGACATGTGTTGTATAAAAATGTCTGGGTTTATGGCTGAGCATAGTGGGGTATCTAATCCCAGTTTGTTCCTCAGCTTTCGTGGGGTCAGGCGGTGATATTAAAGCTACTTTCGTATATTGGGTTTCTAGCGCCTAGAAGCGTATGACGGCCGGGGGACTATTTAGCTTTATTAAGTTGCAGGCTTTAACCACCCTTTACGCCGCAGTACTGTCAACTGGGGCCTACTCGTTTAACCGCGGTGGCTGGCACGAGTTTTACCGGCCCTATTAGCCCTGACTAAGTCGAGCTTGCACTCATGGCTTAATGTTTATCACTGCTGAATTCCCTTGGGGGTGTGGCTTGGCTGGGCGTCTTGGGCTAGGGTTTAAGTGTGCCTGATGCCTGCTCCTAATCTCCGGGCGGGGGATTGAGGGCGTACTCACGGGGGTGCAGATACTTGCATGTGTAAGTTGGGCTAGAGCTGACAGTAAGGTCAGGACCATGCCTTTATGCATGCGGAGCTTTCTAGGGCCCGTCTTAACATCTTCAGTGTTATGCTTTAGGTAAGCTACGCTAGCATTTTGTTCAAATTTTTGTTCAAATTTTTAGCATTGAGGAGTTTTTTATGAATTTTAATAGAGTTTTTTAGGCCATTAAAAAATTGGCAAAAAAAAAGTGAGATTCACGTATATATATACAGAAATTATCCCCGGTGGTTAACCGTACCTCAACTTGTTGCCCGGCACGTTCTTGAGTCCTCCTTGGTTTAGGGGTTTGACAAGGATAACAGGAATTCCTGAGCGTAGGGGGTAGGGGGGTTTGTCGCGCGTAAGCCAAAGGGGGGGCATATATATAGGAGTAAGTTGAGAAAGGAATATATATGTTATGCACGTGAAATACACATATGTTATGCTTAAGTTATGTCATTTAATAATTGACCTACTTTATCTATTTCAAGGAAATGTTCAAGCTTGATATTTTCGTTGCGCCTGCACTCTGAAATGCAAAGTGAAAGGAAACCAAAAAGGAAAACCCTATGCATATAAAAGAACGCTCGGCATGTTGGGTAACGCGGAGTATGTACTACACAAGTAGCCGGATGCAAGGAGAAGATGTGAAGGGTGGGTCTCCACCGACTGTCCATGAGATGTTTAACCAGATACAAGGAATAGTTCAGTTATGCCACCCCCACTGTTTGTGTCCCTGATTCCATCATGCATGATATGCAATTATATCAACCAGTAGGTGGTCTCTTACTACATTAAGATAGTGAATATAAATGTTAGTTGGGTCATTCATAGAAAAACATTGGACGTGGATTATCAATTAGATACGCCATCTGAATGCCTGTAAATAAATTTTATTGGAAGTTTCATAATATATCCTAAATAATAACATACATTAGTACTTGCTTTTAGGTTAAAATAAACGCATGGTGATAATACATATATATATTTTGCATACCCTCCATAAGTGCATATATATAGTATGTTTGGTTACTCC